AAGAACTTTTCATACCGGTGGAGTATTCACAGGTGATACTGCCGAACATGTACGAGCTCCTTCTAATGGAAAAATAAAATTCAATGAGAATTTGGTTTATCCCACACGTACCCGTCATGGGCATCCCGCTTTTCTATGTTCTATAGACTTGTATGTAACTATTGAGGCTCGGGATATTATCCATAATGTGAATATTCCACCAAAAAGTTTTATTTTAGTTCAAAATGATCAATATGTAGAATCAGAACAAGTGATTGCTGAGATTCGTGCCGGAACGTCCACTTTTCATTTTAAAGAGAAGGTACGAAAACATATTTATTCTGAATCAAAGGGAGAAATGCACTGGAGTACCGATGTCCACCATGCATCTGAATATACACATGGTAATGTTCATCTATTACCAAAAACAAGTCATTTATGGATATTAGCAGGAGGTCCGTGTAGATCCAGTATAGTGTCTTTTTCGCTCCACAAAGATCAAGATCAAATGAATGTTCATTCTTTTTCTTTCGAAGAAAGATATATCTTTGACCTCTCAATGACTAATCACCGAGCAAGCGGAAGCCCTTTTGAAGGAAGCTATTCAAGACCCGATCGAATCATATCCAATGGTCATTGGAATTTCATATATCCTTCTATTCTCCAAGAGAATTCTGATTTCTTGGCGAAAAAACGAAGAAATAGATTCATTATCCCATTACAATATGATAAAGAAGGAGATAAAGAACTAATACCCTGTTTTGGTATTTCGATTGAAATACCCATAAATGGTATTTTACGTAGAAATAGTATTCTTGCTTATTTTGATGATCCACGATACAGAAGAAATAGTTCAGGAATTACTAAATATGGGACCATAGAGGTAGATTCAATCATAAAAAAAGAGGATTTGATTGAGTATCGAGGAGAAAAAGAATTTAGTCCGAAATACCAGAAAGTAGATCGGTTTTTTTTCATTCTCGAAGAAGTGCATATCTTACCCGGATCTTCGTTCATAATGGTCCGGAACAATAGTATCATTGGAGTAAATACACAACTCGCTTTAAATACAAGAAGCCGGGTAGGCGGATTAGTCCGAGTGGAGAGAAAAAAAAAAAGTATTGAGCTGAAAATCTTTTCTGGAGATATTCATTTTCCTGGAGAAACAGATAAGATATCCAGGCACAGCGGCATTTTGATACCACCAGAGACGGAAAAAAAAAATTCTAAGAAATCAAAAAAATTGAAAAATTGGATCTATGTCCAACGGATCACACCTACCAAGAAAAAGTATTTTGTTTCGGTTCGGTCCGTAGTCACATATGAAATAGCTGATGGAATAAATTTAGCAACACTTTTCCCTCGGGATCTCTTGCAGGAAAAGGATAATGTCCAACTTAGAGTTGTCAATTATATCCTTTATGGAAATGGCAAATCAATTCGAGGAATTTATCACACAAGTATTCAATTAGTTCGGACTTGCTTAGTATTGAATTGGGACCAAGAAAAAAATGGTTCTATAAAAGAGGTTCATGCTTCCTTTGTTGAGGTAAGGACAAATGATCTGATTCGCGATTTCATAAGAATTGAGTTAGTCAAGTCCACTATTTCGTATACCGGGAAAAGGTATGATAGGGCAAGTTCCGTATTGATTCCCGATAATGGATTAGATCGCGCCAATATCAATCCTTTTTATTCCAAGGCGAAGATTCAATCACTTACCCAACATCAAGGAACTATTGGTATTGGTACGTTGTTGAATCGAAATAAAGAATGCCAATCTTTGAGAATTTTGTCATCATCCAATTGTTCTCGAATTGGTCCATTCAATGATTCGAAATATAACAATGTGACAAAAGAATCAGACCCCATAATCCAAATTAGGGATTTGCTGGGTCCCTTAGGGACTATTGTCCCTAAAATAGCGAATTTTTTTTCATCTTACTATTTAATAACTCATAATCATATCTTGTTAAAGAAATATTTGCTACTTGACAATTTTAAACAGACTTTCCAAGTACTTAAATACTGTTTAATAGATGAAAATAGGAGGATTTATAATCCCGATCCATGCGGTAACATAATTTTTAATCCATTCCATTTGAATTGGTGCTTTCTCCATCACGATTATTGTGAAGAGACATCTACAATAATTAGCCTTGGACAATTTATTTTTGAAAATGTATGTCTATTCAAATACGAATCACACGTAAAAAAATCTGGTCAAATTTTCATTGTTCATGTTGACTCCTTAGTTATAAGATCAGCTAAACCCTATTTGGCCACTCCAGGAGCAACTGTTCATAGCCATTATGGAGAAATCCTTTACGAAGGAGATACATTAGTTACATTTATATATGAAAAATCGAGATCTGGTGACATAACGCAAGGTCTTCCAAAAGTGGAACAAATCTTAGAAGTGCGTTCGATTGATTCAATATCGATGAATCTAGAAAGGAGAGTTGAAGGGTGGAACGAACGTATACAAAGAATTCTTGGAATCCCCTGGGGATTCTTGATTGGAGCTGAGCTAACCATAGCCCAAAGTCGTATTTCTTTGGTTAATAAGATCCAAAAGGTTTATCGATCCCAGGGGGTACAGATCCATAATAGACATATAGAAATTATTGTACGTCAAGTAACATCAAAAGTGTTGGTTTCAGAAGATGGAATGTCTAATGTTTTTTCACCTGGAGAATTAATCGGCTTTTTGCGAGCGGAACGAGCAGGGCGTGCTTTGGACGAAGCGATCTGTTATCGGGCAATCTTATTGGGAATAACGAGGGCATCTCTAAATACTCAAAGTTTCATATCTGAAGCAAGTTTTCAAGAAACCGTTCGAGTTTTAGCAAAAGCCGCTCTACGAGGTCGTATTGATTGGTTGAAGGGCCTGAAAGAGAACGTTGTTCTGGGGGGGATTATACCTGTTGGTACCGGATTCAAAAAATTAGTACACCCTTCAAGGCAAGACAAGAACATTCATTTGGAAATCAAAAGAAAGAATCTATTCGAGTTGGAAATAAGAGATATTTTGTTACACCATAGAGAATTATTTTGTTCTTACGTCCAAAACAATTTCCATGAGACAAATTTCCATGAGACATCAGAACAATCATTTACGCGATTTAATGATTCCTAAGAGCAGATTCATTCCTTTCACTTTAACTATCTTTCAATTATCTGGTCCGATTATTGATTTGATTTGGTATTAGATTTTTGATTTGGTATTAAATAAAATAAGTAATTAAATTGGTAATAAATAAAATAAGTAATTAAAAGAAATTAATGGTTTGGGTCGTGTATCAACGGTCAATCCCCCGTAAAAGGTTCCATCGGAACAATTATTTATTTCAGGGTACCTCGTCTCTTTGTTAAAAAAAAAGGAAGTCTGGGGAAAAATGACAAGAAGATATTGGAACATCAATTTGGAAGAGATGATGGAAGCAGGAGTTCATTTTGGTCATGGTACTAAGAAATGGAATCCTAGAATGGCCCCTTACATCTCTGCAAAGCGTAAAGGTATTCATATTACAAATCTCACTAGAACTGCTCGTTTTTTATCAGAAGCTTGCGATTTAGTTTTTGATGCAGCAAGTAGGGGAAAAAACTTCTTAATCGTTGGTACAAAAAATAAAGCAGCGGATTCAGTAGCATCAGCTGCAATAAGGGCTCGGTGTCATTATGTTAATAAAAAATGGCTTGGTGGTATGTTAACGAATTGGTCCACTACGGAAACGAGACTTCACAAGTTCAGGGACTTAAGAACAGAACAAAAGATGGGGAAACTCAACTGTCTCCCCAAAAGAGATGCAGCAATGTTGAAAAGAAAATTATCTACCTTGCAAACATATCTCGGTGGGATCAAATATATGACGGGGTTGCCTGATATTGTGATCATCGTTGATCAGCAAGAAGAATATACGGCTCTTCAAGAATGTGTCATTTTGGGGATTCCGACAATTTGTTTAATCGATACAAATTGTGACCCAGATCTCGCAGATATTTCGATTCCAGCAAACGATGACGCTATAGCTTCAATCCGATTGATTCTTAACAAATTAGTATCCGCAATTTGTGAGGGTCGTTCTGGCTATATAAGAAATCGTTGATTATGATTATCATTAAGAATAATAAGATTAGTTAATTATTTGGCAACTCCATAGATTTATTGGATCGGTTACTATTTTTGAATTTGAAAAAAGAGATAAAAAAAGGTACTGGGGATATTGATATTATGTTATGATGTTGTTATGTAATTTCTTGGTATCGTAAATAAAATATACGATTAATGATTCAAGTTAGTGAGTTGAGAAATAGATGGTTGAATCAAAATAATTCCTTTTTTGAAGTTCAATTTCTGTCAGAGGGCAATATGAATGTTATACCATATTCCATTAAAACACTCAAAGGGTTATACGACATATCGGGTGTAGAAGTAGGCCAACATTTCTATTGGCAAATAGGAGGTTTACAAATCCATGCCCAAGTACTTATCACTTCTTGGGTCGTAATTGCTATCTTATTAGGTTCAGTCATCATAGCTGTTCGGAATCCACAAACCATTCCGACCGACGGTCAGAATTTCTTCGAATATGTCCTTGAATTTATTCGAGACTTGAGCAAAACCCAGATTGGAGAAGAATATGGTCCTTGGGTTCCCTTTATTGGAACTATGTTCTTATTTATTTTTGTTTCTAACTGGTCAGGTGCTCTTTTACCTTGGAAAATCATACAATTACCTCATGGGGAGTTAGCTGCGCCTACGAATGATATAAACACTACTGTTGCTTTAGCTTTACTCACGTCAGCGGCATATTTTTATGCGGGTCTTACCAAAAAAGGATTGGGTTATTTCGGGAAATACATTCAACCAACCCCAATACTTTTACCAATTAACATCCTAGAAGATTTTACAAAACCTTTATCTCTTAGTTTTCGACTTTTCGGGAATATATTAGCTGATGAATTAGTAGTTGTTGTTCTTGTTTCTTTAGTCCCTTCAGTAGTTCCTATACCTGTTATGCTTCTTGGATTATTTACAAGTGGTATTCAAGCTCTTATTTTTGCAACGTTAGCCGCGGCTTATATAGGTGAATCCATGGAGGGTCATCATTGACTAGTTTTCGAAATAGTCTTTTTTTAAGCTTATCCCAATTCATGCATGATTCAAGATAATCCACTTGGTTGGGGAACATAATAGATACAAATACGTATGAATATACGACCTAGAGTCGTAGGAAAAAAGATAGACGATATTGCGGAATTGTAAAAAAAAGATGGGTTGGGGGGTCACACTAGATGTATGTAATCTCTATAAGTCTAGCCCCTGTGTCTGTTTCGAGGAATGATTCTAGAATCCGATTCAATATAAAATGTGGGTGGTTTACGTTATGGAAGAAACAAATGTATATGTGATATTATATATTTACTAGTTTAGTTATATAGGACTATTCCTAATATATATATATATATATATTATTGATTAATTTGATTGCGGTTCACTGCATTTATATAGTTCCAATATAAGTCCTTCTGTTTCGTCTGTGATTGTGGATTGAATGAAATGAAAAAAGAGATGAACTCAAGGATAGTATCTAGAAGAAAAAAGAAAGAAGAATTGAATGAAAGAATGGTTCGAAACAAAGAAATGCAATAACTAGAACCGTATACATATGTAAAAAACTCCATTATGGGTAGAAGCTAAAAATGAGATATCGAAATAGTTCTGACGATTCAGTAATATTATCATTTCAATTCGGAGTTTTTAGTTATTTCGACCCGATAGATCTTAATGATAAAATCTTAATGAAAAAAAAAAAATGATAAAAAAAATTAAGTAATAATTCATTGGTTGATTGTATCATTAACCATTTCTTTTTTTTGGTGCGAGGAACTGAACTTACCATGAATCCACTGATTTCTGCCGCTTCCGTTATTGCTGCTGGATTGGCAGTAGGGCTTGCTTCTATTGGACCTGGAGTTGGTCAAGGTACTGCTGCAGGCCAAGCTGTAGAAGGTATTGCGAGACAACCAGAAGCAGAGGGTAAAATACGAGGTACTTTATTGCTTAGTCTAGCTTTTATGGAAGCTTTAACAATTTATGGACTGGTCGTGGCGTTAGCGCTTTTGTTTGCGAATCCCTTTGTTTAATCCTAGAAATGTAAAAAAGTACCTTACATACTATCTTTTTTCTTATTTTATTAACTCATAATTGTTGTTTGCTTCTTCTAATTATATCAACGCTTTACTCCTACAATTATTTATTTGTTGAGACAATACCCCAGGAAAGGAAGGACTGATTTGAGGATGAGTAATTACCGGATCCGCTCGCTTTCTTCCTTCGCGTCCTTAGCTTAGTACAATGGAAACCTTTTTTTTTTACTTTTTTTAGGAATCGTTTCAACAAACGAGATATTTCACAATTGACATGAGACCCAAGACTTAACCTAATAAAATAAGTATTTTATTGGATTGGAAGCTTCAAAAATTTAAAAATTATCAAATTAAATTACTAGATTTAATCTATTCCCATTAAAAAAAATGGAAATAAAATTTATATAATAATAAGAAATCGATCAAAATCAAAAAAGGGGCGACGAAGTGATACAAAAAGAACTCTGTTCTTTGTTAGTCCTATCTATAAGAGGAGAGCATATGAAAAATGTAACCGATTCTTTCCTTTCCTTGGGTCACTGGCCATCCGCCGGGAGTTTCGGGTTTAATACCGATATTTTAGCAACAAATCCAATAAATCTAAGTGTAGTGCTTGGTGTATTGATTTTTTTTGGAAAGGGGGTGTGTGCGAGTTTTGTATTTCAAGAATAGGTTGGATCCATCCGACTGCACTTTGTTTTATGGTATTTTATTCATTTTATAGGATAAATAGGAAAAAAAGTGCACGATCTCGACGAATTATTTCTGAATAAATTAAGAAATCATATGTAAGAACCATAGCATTTCGTGACTTATTGGTAAATCTACTTTGATTCTCTATCAACCAATAATGTAAGACCATTAACATGGTTAAAGCTAAACTGTTTGAAGTCCAGGCAAAACATGGTACTCTTTCTACCGCTACGTTAGTACCGAAATGGTTTAAAAATGAATAGTTGGTAATTTATCTGATATAGAACACTCATATCGATAAAATGATTTGAACCATTTATTAATAAAATGGGCATCTTGCTCTTTTTTTTCCAATGCCGAATCGACGACCTACGTAAAAAAAAAAAAAAGAGGAATTTTTGGATTTGAAGAAAAAAAGAAATAAAAAAAAATATAGAAATAAATTTACAATTTAAATTTTAAATTAAATAAAGAAAATTAAATAAAGAACAAATACAAATAATACAAATAAAGAACAAATACAAATAAAGAAAGAACTTTGCTGATAATTATAGATTTTTGTCTGGTCGGAAGAGTCCTCCTAATATTCTGGTCTTGTATCAGTTTCGATGTTTTTGAATATAAACAGAAAAGAGAGGGTAGGCTCATTACATTAAAAAAAAGATATGGGAATGC